TTCCAGAAGATGTTAATCGTAAGCAAGAAGATTGTTTACGAAGAAACAACAGGAAAAATTCATATTCCGATACATAAGAGTTATATAGGAATCGAGATAGTCTTTTATTTTCTTTTGAAAAAAGAAAAATGGATTTCTTTGAAGTAATAAGACTATTCCAATTCGAATAATAGTTGAGAAAGAATCGCAATAAATGCAAAGATGGAACATCTTGGATCCGGTATTCAAGGAGTTGAACCAAGATTTCAAAATGGATAGGATAGGGTATTTCTATATGTGATAGATAATGTAAATGCAAAAATTTGTCTTCTAAAAAGGGAAATATGGAATGAATAGATCGTAAATTTTGAAACTTTGGTATTTCTTTTTCTTCCAGACAAGATAGTTGTCCTAGCGAGAATGGGATTTCTACAACGATTGCAAACCCCTCAGATAGAATCTGAGAATAAAACTCAGAATAAAAATGATTGCTGTGATCCAACAACCTATCTTGGTTAGGATGATTAACCGAATTAATCCAAAAATTCTGCTGATACATTCGAATAATTAAACGTTTCACAAGTAGTGAACTAAATTTCTTGTTATTACAACCAAAAATTTCCACGGGTTCGGAACCATTTAATACATAATCGTGGGCAAATGCATAAATATATTCCTGAAAGAGAAGTGGGTAAACGAAGTATTGTTGACGAGATTTCTGTTTTTCTGAATACCCTTCGAATTTTGCCATTTTCTACTTGAATCAGAGAAAAAAAGCATTTCTCGATTTATCAAATGATCATACATAGTGCAATATGGTCAGAACAGGGTGTTACATTTTTTAAAACAAACCCTGAAAAGAAAGGGAGTCTAATCCATAGATCTTTTTCTGCTCCTTTTCTATCTAATTAGTTTATGTTTGTTCTAATTACAAAAAAGAACAAATCTTTTATTTTTGCAGGCCAATCGCTCTTTTGACTTTGGAATACAGTCTCTTTATCAATATACTGCTTCTTTTACACATTCAATTCATAACATTCCTTTTCAATCCATAATCAAGAATAATTAGGATTCCTAAAAAAAATGAAAGGGTCCACCGATAGGAAAACCCAATCTTTCCCCGCATTAGGCACTAATCCATTTTTAACGTCTAATTAGATCGGGAAATCATTTCAATTAAGAAGTTAAGCTCGTTGCTTTTTATTTTACCAGAATTAGAGCCAGGCTCTATCCATTTATTCACTAGACCCAGAAAATCGGAATTTTTTTAATCAAAAAAAATAAAGAAATTGATTTTATTACGACATGCTATTTTTTCCATTCATTACCTTTGAGGATCAGTCGTGGTCTTCTAGACTCTACCAAGAGTCTGGACGAATTTGTTGCTTCATCCAAATGTGTAAAAGATCATAGTCGCACTTAAAAGCCGAGTACTCTACCATTGAGTTAGCAACCCAGATAAAATAGGATTAGATACGATCGAAATCCAAAAATCGATGGAATTACACCGAACGCTCCTGGCAAAACATTGAATTAGCAAGACATCAAAAGAAAGATTTTATCACCCATTAAAAACACTCAAATACCAAAATAAACAGATCGGTTAAATTTCACTAAGGTTTAAAAAAGGAGCGGCCCCAATCATAATAGCAAAATTCTTGTTTTTTTAGCATTTAAATAGAAAAATCTTATATGAAAGTACATGCAAGCGGGGGAGCAACCCTATCATTTGAGCAAAGTGTAGCCAGAAATACCTAATATGCAGTGACGATAAAGAGACCTATCTAGCTACAAATTCTATTTGTTCAATAGACCTTTGTCAATAGAAATACAATGGTAAGAAAACCAATTAAATACAAAAAAGGAAATTAAATAAGGGCTTTTGTTGGATTGGCACGACATAAATGCAGCAAAAAAATAGGACTAAAAAAGAGACAAATTGTGTCTAAATAATTAAGGGATATTAATTACCCTCCCCTATTTTTTTATTTTTTATTTAGTTAGTTCTTCAATTAACTCAAAGTTCTTTCTTTATCTTTAAAGAATTCTGCTTTCCTTAAAATATCATAAACAGTTCTTGTAGGTTGAGCACCTTTTTCAAGGAAATAGATAATAGCTGGAACATTTAAACAAGTTTGATTCTTTATCGGATCATAAAAACCAACTTTTTGAAGATCTCTTCCTTCTCTTCGAGATCGAACATCAATTGCAACGATTCGATAGACAGCTTATTGGGATAGATGTAGATAAACAATGCCCCCCCTAGAAACGTATAGGAGGTTTTCTCCTCATACGGCTCGAGAAAATGATTCGAATTTCTATCTATAATACAAGTAGTTAGACTATAACTTGGATTAATTTCCTTATAGAAGAAAAAAGAAATTTCATTTATACTCATGACTCAAGTTGGCTAATTTTGACTGACAGAATTCAAAAGAGAAATCCTTCGAAATTTTTTTGAGTCGTCTCTAAACTCTTTTCTTTATTTCATCTCGAACAAATTGACTTTTATTCGTTATTCTGATCTAATTCTATTGTTGAGATGTTTGAAAATCATGTTTACTTGTTCCGGAATCCTTTATCTTTGATTTGTGAAATCCTTGGGTTTAGACATTACTTCGGGAATTCCTATTCTTTTTTCTTTCAAAAGAGTAGCAACATACCCTTTCTTTTTTTCTTATTTCCTTCAATAAAGCATTTTCCTCTTCTAGAGAAATCGAATATGAACGATTGATTCTGATAGACTTTTAATCGAAAAAAACTTTTCCAATCTTCCAAAATTAGACTTTTTCTTATTTTAACCTTTCAATTTAATTTCTATAGTAAGGATAGACTGACAAAGTTGGCCTAATTTATTAGTTTTCACTAACCCTAGATTCTTTCCCTTGATAAAAAATCAATTCTATTCTGTCTTCTCGAGCTCCATCGTGTACTATTTACTTACAAACAACCCAGCGCAAATTAGGTTCGAGGCAAATAGAACAGACTATGTCGAGCCAAGAGCATTTTCATTACTATGGAAAATGGTGGATAGCAAAATCCACAATCGATCATCTCCTTCAAGTCGCACGTTGCTTTCTACCACATCGTTTTAAACGAAGTTTTACCATAACATTCCTCTAATTTCATTGCAAAGTGGTATCGAGAATTGATCCAATATGGATGGAATCATGAATAGTCATTGGTTTTGTATACTAATTCAAACTTGCTATCTATGGAGAAATATGGATAAAAGAAATAAGTATTTATCGGGGAAGACTCTGCAAGGAGCCAATTTATTTAAACCCATATTCTATCATATGAATGAAACATAGTTTGAAAAAGAGGAATAAAATAGTTTGCTTAAGACTTATTTATTATTGAATTTCCATCCTCAACAGAGGAATCGAGATGATCAATCCTGAAATGAGAAGAATCAACTCTTCTCCAACAAATAAACTATGCCAATAAAAAGATTAGCAGTTTTTTGTTAGTTATAAACTTTTCATAGTTCTTTGACTGTAATAACAGGAGTAATAAAAAAAAAGAAAAAATAAAGTAAAAAAATTAGTGTAAAGTAAAATTAAGGTCTTTGCTTTTTACTTATAGCATTCTTTCTTTTAGGTAACAGAAAGAACTCAAAATTAAAAATAAGAAAAGTATGATTTTTTTTTTGAATCCATTCTATTCTATCCAACGAACAGTTCTTACCTTGTCCTTCCAGGAATGGATCATTCTGGATATTTAAAGAATCACAAATCGAAATCGTTTTCGCTTAACCAAAGAAGAGCCCCTTTTTTTTACTAATAAAACAACTAAAACAACAAAACAAAAATCTATCTGTATCATAAAGGGATAGGTCTGATTTTTTATACAGTATTTTCCCTCATAAATTTTTGTTTTTTAATAAATTCCAAAGTCGAGTAGACAGAATATATGAATTTATCTCTAATCCTCACATTCCAGTGATTTGGAAATGGATATTTGCAAATCAGATAATGTCTAAAATAGAAAAATCTAGTCTCTATCCGTAGAATGGAAACCCCTTTTTCTTCACATTAGGTGTCAAATAAATGTATCCTATAAGAATTCCCACTTCATGGATATGGAACATAAAGTTTATCTAAAAAGTTCCAATTTCAAAACACATATTCAAAACACATACACATATGAGTAATGAGTAGTAGGAGCATATCCTGAATGTGTCTGACAGACCAAAATTTTTAATGAATAAAGATATTCAATTTGACTGGACTTGACACTTGATTTTGTTTTCTGAGAAAGAAAAAGAATCCTTAGAAATACATCTAATCTAAGTCTAAGAGTTCATAAGAACTAATTATTCTCTTTAGTAAACAGAACTAATTATTCTCTTTAGTAAACTTTTGTGTCGTGCAGGGCACAATACGATTCTATCTTTCGTTTCATGAAAAAAAAATCTGGGACGGAAGGATTCGAACCTCCGAATAACGGGACCAAAACCCGCTGCCTTACCACTTGGCCACGCCCCATTTCTTTTATGCGACACTAATAAACAGTATTTTTATTATATATTATTCGTCAATCCCGCTTCAATTACCTAAAAAATGAGGGATATTTTCTTGCTAGGATTCTAAACATGCGGATAATATAGAATCCAAAAAATGCATTGATCATTACATGAAATTCTATTAAGATATTATATGAAAGTCGAATTTCTTCCATTCTCATTTGAGAATGCGAATACAAGGAGGTATTTTGTGTTTGGGAAAGTCCAAAGAAAAAAGGATTTTGAATCCACCTTTTCTTTTCCTTTTTCCCTTAAAAAAATAACTCAATCAAAATCCAATTATCTACTCTACAAGAACGAAATGCTTGTTATGCCTAATATACTTAGTTTAACCTCTATCTGTTTTAATTCTGGTCTTTATCCGACTAGTTTTTTCTTAGCTAAATTACCCGAAGCTTATGCCATTTTCAACCCAATCGTGGATGTTATGCCTGTCATACCTGTACTCTTTTTTCTATTAGCGTTTGTTTGGCAAGCTGCTGTAAGTTTTCGATGAAATCTTTACTATTCTGTTCTGTCTGTCAAATTGAATGATGTATTCATTCCAAAAAAATGAAAAAGCCGAGAAGTCTTATATTATGAACTTTCGATTCTAAAATTCAAATTCTTCTACATTGAATGTAGAGCTGCAACAATAAATTTGGATCAGCCTTTCTACTCCCTGCACCTACGTTGAGCAGGTACCTTTAGGTACCCACACAATACTTAAACTAATTTTTGATATTGATAAGACTGCTTATTATAAAGCAATTCTTGCAATTTTTTTTAAGAATTGCTTTTTGCATTTTTTAGGTTTCAAAATAAAAAAAACCATCCTAGTGGATCTGTGTGGTAAGGAAAAACGGGTAATCTATTCCTTAAAAAAAAATCTTGGAGATTATGTAATGCTTACTCTCAAACTCTTTGTTTATACAGTAGTGATATTCTTTGTTTCCCTCTTTATCTTTGGATTCTTATCTAATGACCCAGGACGTAATCCTGGACGTGAGGAGTAAAAATCCAAAATTTTTGGGAATTTTTTCTTACAAATTGAATTTATTTCGTACATTTATCTATGAAAAAATCCGGGGGTTCGAATTCCTTACAATTCGAAAGTCCCAAACGATCCGAGGGGGCGGAAAGAGAGGGATTCGAACCCTCGGTACAAAAAAATTGTACAACGGATTAGCAATCCGCCGCTTTAGTCCACTCAGCCATCTCTCCCCGTTCCAAATCGAAAGGTTTTCGTGATATCACAGAGGCAAGAAATAACGATTACAAAAAGTCCTTCCTTATTTTCATTTCAAAAGTGCATAAAAATTATATTGCCAATTCCATTTTAGTTATATTCTTTTTTCTTAATGTTAATAAAAAAAAGGAGAAAATTCTTGTTTCTTCTTTCTAAAATTCGATATAGGCTGAGAGACAATCAGATATATTTTCTCTTCAGCGGGCATTTCCGTATAGGACTTGTTAGAATAAAACAAGCAGGTTATAGAAAAAAAAAAAAAATTCTTATCAAACCCACCATAAAATTAGAAAGAAAGATAAAGTAAGTGGACCTGACCCCTTGAATGATGCCTCTATCCGCTATTCTGATATATAAATTCGATGTGGATGAAATTGTTGTATAAGCGGATTTTTTGTATTTCCTTAGACTTAGACCGCGCAAGGCAAGAATTTTTCGCTATTTACGATTTCATATTCTTGTTACTAGACGTTCTATAGGAATAAGAAGAAATCGCAACTCTTTTCCGTTACACATAAAAATGGATTTCGAAAGTCAATTTTTCTTTATCTTTCTTTTTTTTTTCAGAATCCTATTTTTGTTCTCCCACCCATGCAATAGAGAGCAAATGAGAAAAGAGGGGTTCTTTTTCCCTTAAAAGATAGGCTTTGAAATAGGAATCATAGAATAATGCTGAATTCAAATGTTTATTTCTTTATTTCTATAGTATTAAGAAAAATGAATCTAATGAAATTCATGGATTTACCACGACTTCGGTTGTGACCCCATAGATAAAAATGCAAAATTTCTATCTTCGAGACCATTGAAAAAGGGCATTGAACGAGAAAGAAATCGTCCACCGATAATCAAACTATCATATGCCTTGGAAGTAATATGAGGTGCTCGGAAATGGTTGAAGTAATTGAATAGGAGGATAACTATGACTATAGCCCTTGGTAGAGTTACTAAAGAAGAAAATGATCTATTTGATATTATGGACGACTGGTTACGAAGGGACCGTTTCGTTTTTGTAGGATGGTCCGGCCTATTGCTCTTTCCTTGTGCTTATTTCGCTTTAGGGGGTTGGTTTACAGGGACTACTTTTGTAACTTCTTGGTATACCCATGGATTGGCTAGTTCCTATTTGGAAGGTTGCAATTTCTTAACGGCGGCAGTTTCCACCCCTGCCAATAGTTTAGCACACTCTTTGTTGCTACTATGGGGACCAGAAGCACAAGGAGATTTTACTCGTTGGTGTCAATTAGGCGGTCTGTGGACTTTTGTCGCTCTCCATGGGGCTTTTGCACTAATCGGTTTCATGTTACGTCAATTTGAACTTGCTCGGTCTGTTCAATTGCGGCCTTATAATGCAATTTCATTCTCTGGTCCAATCGCAGTTTTTGTTTCCGTATTCCTTATTTATCCACTGGGACAATCTGGTTGGTTCTTTGCACCGAGTTTTGGCGTAGCAGCTATATTTCGATTCATCCTTTTCTTCCAAGGATTTCATAATTGGACGTTGAACCCCTTTCATATGATGGGAGTTGCCGGAGTATTAGGTGCGGCTCTGCTATGCGCTATTCATGGGGCTACTGTAGAAAACACTCTATTCGAAGATGGTGATGGTGCAAATACTTTCCGAGCTTTTAACCCAACTCAAGCGGAAGAAACTTATTCAATGGTCACTGCTAACCGCTTTTGGTCCCAAATCTTTGGTGTTGCTTTTTCCAATAAACGTTGGTTACATTTCTTTATGCTATTTGTACCCGTCACCGGTTTATGGATG